AATGAATTGCCTGATAAAAGGATTACCTTGATAGGGTAAATCATGTAATTAATATTACATTCATTATATTTAATAGAATTAAACTATTTCTAAAAGTATCAAAAACTTTTGTGCATCGTACACCAAAATATAAAAAGATAAGCTAATTAAGCTACTGGGCTCATACCCCATTTATAAAGGTTCTAATCCTTTTCTTTTTAATTTTTAATAATTCATCAAAAATTGTATTTTTCATAATTTTAATAATAGGAACACTAATTTCTATTTCAGCTAATTCTTGATTAGGAGCTTGAATGGGTTTAGAAATTAATTTGTTATCTTTTATTCCCCTAATAAGAGATAATAAATTAATATCAACAGAAGCTTCATTAAAGTATTTCCTGACACAAGCATTAGCTTCTTCAGTGTTCTTATTTGCTACAATTTTATTTTTATTAAATTCAAATAAAATTAATTCTAACTTTTTAATAGAAATAATAATCTTTTCTGCCCTTCTATTAAAAAGAGGTTCAGCTCCATTCCATTTCTGATTTCCTAACGTTATAGAAGGATTATCTTGATTAAATGCATTAATTTTAATAACATGACAAAAAATTGCTCCTCTAATATTAATTTCTTACATTATCTTTAAACCTTTAATTATTATTAGAATTATTTTATCAAGCTTAATTGGAGCATTAGGAGGATTAAATCAAACCTCTCTTCGAAAATTAATAGCATATTCTTCAATTAATCATTTAGGATGAATATTAGCTGCAATATACAATAGAAACCTAATATGAATAACTTATTTTATATTTTATACTTTTTTAACTTTTACAATAATTTTTATATTTAATATATTTAAAACATCACATATTAATCAATTATTTACACTATCCTTTCATTCAAAAACAATGAAATTTTTTTTATTTTTTAACTTATTATCATTAGGAGGATTACCCCCATTTTTAGGATTCTTACCAAAATGACTAGTAATTCAATCTTTAACAGTAAATAATCAATTATTTTTATTAACTTTTATAGTTTTAATAACTTTAATTACTTTATACTTTTATATGCGATTATCTTATAGCGCATTTATACTTAATTATCATGAAAATAATTGAATAACTAATTCATCATATAATTCAACTTATCTAACGACTTTCATATCATATTCATTTTTTTCTTCAATAGGATTATTTTTAATATTTTCTTTATATTTCTTGCTTTAAGGCTTTAAGTTAAATAAACTAATAGCCTTCAAAGCTATAAATATAAGAATAATCTTTTAAGCCTTAGTAAATATTTACTCCTTTAGAATTGCAGTCTAATGTCATTATTGACTATAAAGCCAATTATTTATGATTAAAGAGAATAACTCTCATAAATAGATTTACAGTCTATTGCCTAAATTTCAGCCATTTAATCGCAACAATGGTTATTCTCTACTAATCATAAAGATATTGGAACTTTATACTTTATTTTCGGAGCTTGAGCAGGTATAGTAGGAACTTCATTAAGAATTCTTATTCGAGCAGAATTAGGCCACCCTGGTGCATTAATTGGAGATGACCAAATTTATAATGTAATTGTTACAGCTCATGCTTTTATTATAATTTTCTTTATAGTAATACCAATTATAATTGGAGGGTTTGGAAATTGACTAGTACCAATCATATTGGGAGCTCCTGATATAGCTTTCCCCCGAATAAATAATATAAGTTTTTGACTTTTACCCCCAGCATTAACATTATTATTAGTAAGTAGTATAGTAGAAAATGGAGCTGGAACAGGATGAACTGTTTACCCTCCTTTATCATCTAATATTGCTCATGGGGGAGCTTCTGTTGATTTGGCTATTTTCTCTCTTCATTTAGCTGGAATTTCTTCAATTTTAGGAGCAGTAAATTTTATTACTACAGTTATTAATATACGATCTACAGGTATTACTTTTGACCGAATACCTTTATTTGTTTGATCAGTAGTAATTACAGCTTTACTTTTATTACTTTCTCTACCTGTACTTGCCGGAGCAATCACTATACTATTAACTGATCGAAATATTAATACTTCATTTTTTGACCCCGCCGGAGGTGGAGATCCAATCTTATACCAACATTTATTTTGATTCTTTGGACATCCTGAAGTTTATATTTTAATTTTACCAGGATTTGGAATGATTTCTCATATTATTAGCCAAGAATCAGGTAAAAAGGAAACATTCGGATCACTAGGTATAATTTATGCAATACTAGCAATTGGACTTTTAGGATTTATTGTATGAGCTCATCATATATTTACAGTAGGAATAGACGTAGATACACGAGCTTATTTTACTTCAGCAACAATAATCATTGCTGTTCCAACTGGAATTAAAATTTTTAGTTGACTTGCTACTCTTTACGGAACTCAACTAAATTATTCTCCAGCTACTCTATGAGCTTTAGGATTCGTATTTTTATTCACAGTAGGAGGATTAACTGGAGTTGTTTTAGCTAATTCATCTATTGATATTATTTTACATGATACATATTATGTAGTAGCTCATTTTCATTATGTACTATCAATAGGAGCTGTATTTGCTATTATAGCAGGATTTGTACATTGATACCCTTTATTTACTGGATTAACAATAAATACAAAAATATTAAAAAGTCAATTTACTATTATATTTACAGGAGTAAATTTAACTTTCTTCCCACAGCATTTCCTCGGACTTGCAGGAATACCTCGACGATATTCTGATTATCCTGATGCTTACACAGCTTGAAATGTAATTTCAACAATTGGATCAACAATTTCTTTATTAGGAATTCTATTTTTCTTTTTTATTATTTGAGAAAGTTTAGCATCCCAACGACAAGTCTTATTCCCAGTTCAATTAAATTCATCTATTGAATGACTTCAAAACACTCCTCCAGCTGAACACAGTTATTCTGAATTACCTTTATTAACTAACTTCTAATATGGCAGATTAGTGCAATGGATTTAAGCTCCATATATAAAGTATTTCACTTTTATTAGAATTACTAATGTCAACATGAGCAAATTTAGGTTTACAAGATAGTTCTTCTCCTTTAATAGAACAATTAATTTTTTTTCATGATCATACTTTATTAATCCTAGTAATAATTACTATTTTAGTAGGTTACTTAATAATTATATTATTATTTAACAAATATGTAAATCGATACCTTTTACATGGACAAACTATTGAAATCATCTGAACAATTTTACCTGCAATTATTCTTTTATTTATCGCTTTCCCATCATTACGTCTTTTATATTTATTAGATGAAATTAATGAACCATCTATTACTCTAAAAACTATTGGTCATCAATGATATTGAAGCTATGAATACTCAGATTTCAAAGATATTGAATTTGATTCTTATATAATTCCTACTAATGAATTATCTTTAGATAGATTCCGATTATTAGATGTAGACAATCGAGTAGTATTACCAATAAATTCACAAATTCGAATTTTAGTAACAGCTGCTGATGTTATTCATTCATGAACAATTCCTGCATTAGGGGTAAAAGTTGACGGAACTCCTGGACGATTAAACCAGACTAATTTCCTAATTAACCGCCCAGGTTTATTTTATGGACAATGTTCAGAAATTTGCGGAGCTAATCATAGTTTTATACCAATTGTAATCGAAAGAATTCCTGTAAATTATTTTATCAAATGAATCTCTAATAATATAAACTCTTCATTAGATGACTGAAAGCAAGTACTGGTCTCTTAAACCATTTTATAGTAAATTAGCACTTACTTCTAATGAAAAAATTAGTTAAATAAATAACATTAGTTTGTCAAACTAAAATTATCAATTTATTGATATTTTTTAATTCCTCAAATAGCACCAATTGGTTGATTAAGCTTATTTATTATTTTTTCTATTGCATTCGTACTTTTTAATATAATAAATTATTATTCTTTTATTCCTTCTATACCTAAATCAAGTCTTTCGATTAAAACACAATCTATAAATTCATTAAATTGAAAATGATAACAAATTTATTTTCAGTATTTGACCCTTCTTCAAGTATTTTCAATTTATCATTAAATTGATTAAGAACTTTTTTAGGAATTTTAATAATTCCATCTACCTATTGACTTATACCTTCACGATACCATATTTTTTGAAATAATATTTTATTAACTCTTCATAAAGAATTTAAAACTCTATTAGGACCTATAGGAGCTAATGGATCAACGTTTTTATTTGTCTCCCTATTTTCAATAATCTTATTTAATAATTTCATAGGATTATTCCCCTATATTTTTACAAGTACTAGTCATTTAACTTTAACGTTAACACTAGCTTTACCTTTATGATTATGTTTTATATTGTTTGGATGAATTAATAATACACAACATATATTCGCTCATTTAGTACCTCAAGGAACACCTGCTGTATTAATACCATTTATAGTATGTATTGAAACAATTAGTAATATTATTCGACCAGGAACACTAGCTGTACGATTAACTGCAAATATAATTGCAGGACATTTACTTCTTACTCTTTTAGGAAATACAGGTCCTTCAATGTCTACTATTTTATTAAGAGTATTAATTATTACTCAAATTGCCTTATTAGTTTTAGAATCAGCAGTAGCTATAATTCAATCGTATGTATTTGCTGTTCTTTCAACTCTTTATTCTAGAGAAGTAAATTAATGTCAACTCACTCAAACCACCCATTTCATTTAGTAGATTATAGACCATGACCTTTAACTGCTTCAATTGGAGCAATGACAACTGTAGCTGGAATAGTAAAATGATTCCATCAATATAATATATCTTTATTTATTTTAGGAAATATTATTACAATTTTAACGGTATATCAATGATGACGAGATGTTTCTCGAGAAGGAACTTTCCAAGGTCTTCATACTGAAGCTGTAACAACAGGATTACGATGAGGAATAATTTTATTCATTTTATCAGAAGTTTTATTTTTCGTATCTTTTTTCTGAGCTTTTTTCCATAGTAGACTTTCTCCTTCTATTGAATTAGGAGCTATTTGACCTCCAATAGGAATTACACCATTTAATCCATTCCAAATTCCATTATTAAATACTGTAATTTTATTAACTTCAGGAATTACAGTAACTTGAACTCATCATAGATTAATAGAAGGAAATCATTCTCAAGCTGCACAAAGTCTATTCTTTACAGTAACATTAGGTATTTATTTTACAATTCTCCAAGCCTATGAATATATTGAAGCACCTTTTACTATTGCTGATTCAGTTTATGGATCTACATTTTTTATAGCAACAGGATTCCATGGAATTCATGTATTAATCGGAACAACATTTCTATTAATTTGTTTAATTCGACATTTAAATAATCATTTTTCAAAAAATCACCACTTTGGATTTGAAGCTGCTGCATGATACTGACACTTTGTTGATATTGTATGATTATTTCTCTATGTATCAATTTATTGATGAGGAGGTTAATTAATTATCTATATAGTATAAAAAGTATATTTGACTTCCAATCATATGGTCTATTATTAATAGTATAGATAATTTTATCAATTTTAACAATAAGTTCAATTATTATAACAATTTCTATAGTAGTAATATTACTAGCCACTATCCTTTCAAAAAAAACATTAGTTGATCGAGAAAAATCTTCCCCATTTGAATGTGGATTTGACCCAAAATCTTCTTCTCGTTTACCATTTTCTCTTCGATTCTTTTTAATTACAATTATTTTTCTTATTTTTGATGTAGAAATTGCTCTAATTTTACCAATCATTTGTATTATTAAATTCTCAAATCTTTTTATATGAACAACTACATCAATTATTTTCATTTTAATTTTACTAATTGGACTTTATCATGAATGAAACCAAGGAATATTAAATTGATCTAATTAATAGGGTTGTAGTTAATTATAACATTTGATTTGCATTCAAAAAGTATTGAGTATTCAATCTACCTTGAATATGAAGCGATAAATTGCAATTAGTTTCGACCTAATCTTAGGTATAATTTACCCTTATTCTTTAATTGAAGCCAAAAAGAGGCTTATCACTGTTAATGATAGAATTGAGATTTAAACTCCAATTAAAGAAGTATGATGTTCAAGAAAAAGCTGCTAACTTTTATCTTTTAATGGTTAAATTCCATTTATACTTCTTTAGTTTATATAGTTTAATAAAAACATTACATTTTCATTGTAAAATTAAAATAATTTTTTTTATAAATTACTAAAAAAAATTCACTATACTTATTCAAAGATAAATTTATCTCCCTAACATCTTCAGTGTTATACTCTAAATATAAGCTATTTGAATAAAAGCAAATTATATATATATATATAACTACAATTCAAAGAATAAAACTTAATAAATAAACCTTTAAATTATTATTTTGTAATACTTGATTTAACTGAGAATTTTTAACTAAATTATAATATAATTGTTGACCCCCAAAATATTCAGATCAACCTTGATCAAAAGATTTCACAACTAATTTCCCAACGATTAATGAATAATTTATAATTCCATAAGTAGAAATATAAGGCATAAACCATATAAATCCTAAAAAATAAGAACTATCATAATTATTTAAAGCCCTATTAAAAAAAAACAAAGATACATTAGAAATTAAATAACCTCTTAGTCCTCCTACAATACATACAAATAAAGTTAATAACTTCAAATAAAAAGGTAAAACAATTACTAAAGGACTTGGAAAAATTAATCATCTTAATATACTACCTCCAAAAATTCTTAAAATTAATAGCCCTATTATACTTTTTAATATAACTCAACCTTCATCATTTAATATATTTAAAGATGAAAAATTTGAATCTCCAGTCATAGTATAATAAACTAAACGAAATGAATAACAAACTGTTAATCCAGTTGAAAAAAAATATAAAAAAAAAGAAAATATATTAATATAAGATAAAGAAACTATTTCTAAAATTAAATCCTTAGAATAAAACCCAGCTAAAAAAGGTATTCCACACAAAGCTAAATTAGCAACATTAAAACATGAAGAAGTTAATGGTATTATTAATCTTAAACTTCCTATTAAACGAATATCTTGACAATTATTTATATTATGAATAATAGCTCCCGCACATATAAATAATAAAGCCTTAAATAATGCATGAGTTAATAAATGAAAAAAAGCTAATTTATAATAACCTATAGATAAAATACTTATTATTAAACCTAACTGACTTAAAGTTGATAAAGCAATAATTTTTTTTAAATCAAATTCATAATTAGCTCCTAAACCAGCTATAAATATAGTTAACCCAGAAATTAATAATAATAAATTTCCTATCCAAGATCTTCTTAAAATAATATTAAATCGAATCAATAAATAAACCCCTGCTGTTACTAGAGTTGAAGAATGAACTAAAGCAGAAACAGGAGTTGGAGCAGCTATTGCAGCTGGTAATCAAGAAGAAAAAGGAATCTGAGCACTTTTAGTTATTGCTGCTAATATAACTAATCTACCAATAATTAATATTTCTAAATCACTTTTTATAACCTCTAAATAAAAAACATAATTTCAACTCCCATAATTTAATATTCAAGCAATTGCTAATAATAAAGCAACATCTCCAATTCGATTAGATAAAACTGTTAATATTCCAGCATTATATGATTTTACATTTTGAAAATAAATTACTAAACAATAAGAAACAAGCCCTAATCCATCTCATCCTAATAAAATTCTAATTAAATTAGGACTAATAATTAATAATATTATTGAACTAACAAATATTAACACTAATATAATAAACCGATTAATTTTATAATCACTTCTCATATATTCCTTTCTATAAAAAATTACTAAAGAAGAAATTATCAATACAAATGATATAAAAATTAAACTCATTCAATCAAATAATAAAGTCATTACAATATTTATTGAATTCAAAGAAACTACTTCTCATTCAATAAAAATTCTATAATCATTTATAATAAAAATAATACCTAAAAAAAAACTAGATAATCTAAAAAAAAACAATCTAATGAATCTAATTGTACAAATTGATAAATATTTCACGGTCTAAAGAGAATAACTCTCATCATTGACACCACAAATCAATATTTTATTTAAACTATTTAAACATAATCATAATATACATATATCCCCCCTCAAAATTAATAAATTTAAAGGAAATCAATGTAAAAATAAAAGTAAAAATTCCCGAACAGAACCCCCACTAAATGAATATGCCCCCGAATAAATCTTTCCATGTTGTCTATAAGCATATAAATATAAAGTATAAGCAGCTCTAAAAAATGATAGTAATGACAATATCAATATAGTAACTCAAGACCAACTAACAATTCTATTAATTAAAGAAATTTCTCCTAATAAATTTAATGTAGGAGGAGCTGCTATATTAGCAGAACTTAACAAAAATCATCATAAAGCTATAGAAGGCATAAAATTCAATAATCCCTTATTAATTAATAATCTACGACTACCTAACCGTTCATAAGAAATATTTGCTAAACAAAATAATCCAGAAGAACATAATCCATGAGCAATTATTAAAGTATAAGAACCACAAATTCCAGAATAAGTTATTGTTATTAAACCTGCTAAAACAATTCCTATATGAGCAACTGATGAATAAGCAATTAAAGCCTTTAAATCTGTTTGTCGCAAACAAATTAAACTAACTAATACTCCACCCACTAATCTAATTCTAACTCAAATATAATTAAATTTTAAACCTATTAGTTGTAAAAAAGATAAAACTCGTAATAAACCATAACCTCCTAACTTTAATATAATTCCAGCTAAAATTATAGATCCAGAAACAGGAGCTTCTACATGAGCTTTAGGAAGTCATAGATGAACTAAAAATATTGGTATTTTAACTAAAAAAGCTATTACTAAAGAAAAATATAAAATCTCTAAATCAAATATATAATTATTTAACAAGTAAAAATTTATAGTACCTACAATCCTATAGGTATAAAAAATCCCTACTAATATTGGTAGAGAAACTAATAAAGTATAAAATAATAAATAAACACCAGCCTGTAAACGTTCAGGTTGATACCCTCAACCTAAAATAAGAAATAAAGTAGGAATTAATCTTCTTTCAAAAAACAAATAAAATATGAATAAACTTATTCTTCTAAAAGTTAATACTAATAAAACTAATAATAAAACAATATTAACTAAAAATAAATTTACATAATTATTATACTTAAAAACAGATTCTCTAGCCATCAATATCAAAGAAACAATCCATAAACTTAATAAAATTAATCCATAAGAAATTATATCACAACCAAAAAAATAAGAAATAGTCATAAAATAATTTCTATATATATTTATTAAAATAAAAATAAATCTTAATAAAAATAAGAAACTTTGAACCATTCAATAAGTATTATATATTAAACATAAAGGAAATAAAAATAAAATAGAAACAATAATTTTTAACATTGTAAAATATTAAATCTTTGAAAATAATCATTACCATGAGTACGAATTATTCTTACTAAAATAGAAAGACCTAATGCACCTTCACACACTCTAAATGTCAAAAATATTATTCTAAAAAAAAATTCAAAATTAAGCAGATTTAAATAAATAAATAATAATAAAAATAATCTTAAAACAATATATTCTAATCTTAATAATATAGATAATAAATGCTTACGATTAGAAACAAAAGTAAACACCCCTATAATAAATAAAATACTAGATAAAATTCAATTTAAAATTGTTAACATTAGTTTTAATAGTTTAATAAAAACATTGGTCTTGTAAATCAAAAATAAGACGCATTCTTTTAAAACTTCAAGAGAAAAGAAATTTCTTTATCATTAATCCCCAAAATTAATATTTTAATTAAACTACCTCTTGATATTATTCAATGAATTTTAATAACATTATTACTTATTTTTAACTTTATTTTTTTTAATATAAAGCACCCCTTAGCTATAGGACTAACTTTATTAATCCAGACAACATTAATTTGTTTAACCTCAGGATTAATAACTAAAACATTCTGATTTTCTTATATTCTATTTTTAGTATTTTTAGGAGGAATACTAGTTTTATTTATTTATGTTACATCATTAGCTTCTAATGAAATATTCTCATTTTCAATTAAATTAATAATTACAGCAATTATGATATTTTTTATAAGAATTATTATTTTAATTTTTATTGACAAAAATATTTTAATACAATACTCAAATATAGAAATCAAATCAATTTTTGATATAAATTCATATATTATAGAAAATTCTATATCTCTTATAAAATTATATAATTACCCAACTAATTTATTAACTATTATATTAATAAATTATTTATTAATCACCCTAATTGCTGTAGTAAAAATTACTAAAATATTCAAGGGACCCCTACGACCCATATTTAACTAATGAACAAACCTTTACGAGTTAAACATCCTATTCTTAGAATTGCAAATAGAGCTCTAGTAGACCTTCCAGCACCTATTAATATTTCTGCATGATGAAATTTCGGTTCCCTTTTATTTCTATGCTTAATAATTCAAATTCTTACTGGACTATTCTTAGCCATACATTATACAGCAGACATTAATTTAGCTTTTAACAGAGTTAATCATATCTGTCGAGATGTAAATTATGGTTGATTATTACGAACTATACATGCTAATGGTGCATCATTTTTCTTTATTTGTATTTATTTACATGTAGGACGAGGAATTTACTATGGATCATATTTATTCACCCCTACATGATTAGTGGGAGTAATCATTTTATTCCTAGTAATAGGAACTGCATTTATAGGTTATGTATTACCATGAGGACAAATATCCTTTTGAGGAGCTACTGTAATTACCAATCTTTTATCAGCAATTCCCTACTTAGGGATTGATTTAGTACAATGAGTATGAGGAGGATTTGCAGTTGACAATGCTACCCTTACACGATTCTTCACATTCCACTTCATTTTACCTTTTATTGTTCTTGCAATAACAATAATTCATATTCTATTTCTTCATGAAACAGGATCTAATAATCCTATAGGTTTAAACTCAAATATTGATAAAATTCCTTTTCACCCATATTTTACTTTTAAAGACATTGTAGGATTTATTGTAATAACAATAATTTTAATTTTACTAGTATTAATTAATCCTTATTTATTAGGAGATCCTGATAACTTTATCCCAGCAAATCCTTTAGTTACACCTATTCATATTCAACCTGAATGATATTTCCTATTTGCATACGCAATTTTACGTTCTATTCCTAATAAGTTAGGAGGAGTAATTGCTCTTGTTTTATCTATTGCTATTTTAGCCATTCTTCCATTCTACCATTTAAGTAAATTCCGAGGTATTCAATTTTACCCAATTAACCAAATTCTATTCTGATTAATAACAGTTACTGTAATTTTACTTACATGAATTGGAGCCCGACCTGTTGAAGAACCTTATGTTTTAATTGGACAAATTTTAACAGTAATGTACTTTTCTTATTTTATATTTAACCCATTAATTGTTAAATGATGAGATAATTTATTAAACTAGTTAATGAGCTTGAAATAAGCATATGTTTTGAAAACATAAGATAGAAATTAAATTTTCTATTAACTTTACTAAAAAAAATTATTTAAATTAAATAAATTAAAAAAACCTTAAACCCCACAAAAAATAATAAAAAATTTAATGAAAAAGGCAAAAATCTCTTTCAAGCTAAATATATTAACTTATCATACCGAAACCGAGGCAAAGTTCCTCGAACTCAAATAAATATAAAAGAAATAAAAGTTAATTTAACATAAAATAATAAAGAAAAAACATCTCTCCCTAAAAATATTACACAAAATAATATTCTCATAAATAAAATTCTTGCATACTCAGCTAAAAAAATTAAAGCAAATCCCCCTCTTCTATATTCTACATTAAATCCCGAAACTAATTCAGATTCCCCTTCCGCAAAATCAAAAGGAGTTCGATTAGTTTCAGCTAAAGAAATTCTAAATCAAACTAAAGCTATAGGAAATATAATAAATAAAAATCAAATAAATAATTGGTACTTATAAAATATTAATATATTATAACCCCCAATTAAAAAGACAAAACTTAATAATACTAAAGCTAATCTAACTTCATAAGAAATAGTTTGAGCAACTGCCCGTAATCCCCCTAATAATGCATAATTAGAATTAGAAGATCAACCAGCAATTATAACAGTATATACTCCTAAACTAGTACAACATAAAAAAAATAACAAACCTAAATTAAAAGAAAAAAGCTTTACAAATAATGGTATACATATTCAAACTAATAAAGAAAGAAATAAAGAGAAAATTGGAGAAAAGTAATAAGAAATATAATTTGACAATAAAGGATAAGTCTGTTCCTTAGTAAATAATTTGATTGCATCACAAAAAGGCTGAGGAATACCTGCAATACCAACCTTATTAGGACCCTTACGAATTTGAATATATCCTAAAACCTTACGCTCTAAAAGAGTTAAAAATGCAACTCTTACTAATACAAAAATAATTAATAATAAACTACCAACAATAAATAATAAATTTTCTACAAAAAACAAGTACTATTTGTGATAAAATTCACATAAATAAATTCTAAATTTATTGCACTAATCTGCCAAAATAGTATAAATTATTTATATTCAATATAAAAATAATTATTTATTAAATATTAGGTCCTTTCGTACTGAAATATTTTAATTAATTAAAGATAGAAACCAACCTGGCTTACGCCGGTTTGAACTCAGATCATGTAAGAATTTAAAAGTCGAACAGACTTAAAATTTAAGCGGCTACACCTAAAATTATACCTTAATCCAACATCGAGGTCGCAATCTTTTTTATCGATATGAACTCTCCAAAAAAATTACGCTGTTATCCCTAAAGTAACTTATTTTTTTAATCGCTATTAACGGATCAATTATTCATATATTAATGATAAAAAAAATTAAAAGTTTATTAAATTTTAATATCACCCCAATAAAATACAATCAATTATTATAATAAAAAAAATCTACAAAATTCTAATAACCTATATATATAAAGATTTATAGGGTCTTCTCGTCTTTTAATTTTATTTTAGCTTTTTGACTAAAAAATAAAATTCTATTATAAATTTTTATGAAACAGTTAATATCTCGTCCAACCATTCATACCAGCCTTCAATTAAAAGACTAATGATTATGCTACCTTTGCACAGTTAGTATACTGCGGCCATTTAAATTATTCAGTGGGCAGGCTAGACTTTTAAAAAAATTCAAAAAGACATGTTTTTGTTAAACAGGCGAACATTATTTTTGCCGAGTTCTTTATAAAAACTTATCAATTTATTATACTTATACACTATAATATACTAATTTTATCATTATTTTTTTATTTTTTAAATTAAAATAAATACTTTAATACATAATTAAAATCTAATAAATAATTTATACAATAAAATAAATTATAACAATTTTATTAATAATAGCTATTTCTAAGCCTATATTTATTAAATCATTTAATAATTTTTAATAATTTATTTCATAGCTTATCCCACAAAATATTAAAATAAAATAATTATTTAATTAATATATTTAATTAAATAATATAAAATTTCTAAATTAAATTTATTTCTTAAAGAACTAGATACCTTTAAAAACGAATAACATTTCATTTCTAACATACTATATCAAATAATTTTGTAACATTAACTTAAATAATATATTAACTCTTTTAAAATCGAGAAAATTATAATAAATAATTTTTATTTAATAAACCCTGATACACAAGGTACAATAAATTAAATTTTCTTTTAAAATATTAATTTTTCAAATTATTTCAATTTTCTTTCACAATACTATTTAACTATAATTAAAATTATTTTTTCTCTATAAAATACTTAAACAAATCTCATAATAATTACTTTTAATAATTTATAATAAAAAAAAAATTAATTAATAAATAAAATATAATCAATTTATATTGATTCGCACAAAAATCTTTTCAATGTAAATGAAATGCTTTACTAAATAAGCTTTAAATTGCATTCTAGGTACACTTTCCAGTACATCTACTATGTTACGACTTATCTTACCTTAGTAATAAGAGTGACGGGCGATGTGTGCATATTTTAGAGCTAAAATCAAATTATTATTCTCTATAATTTTACTATCAAATCCACTTTCAATAAATTTTTCAAATTTATATCCATATAAATAATTTTATTGTAACCCATCAATACTTAAATATAAGCTACACCTTGATCTGATATATTTTCTTTTTAAAAATCTTGAAAATTAACTTTCTCATAAAATATTCTAATAACGACGGTATATAAACTGAATACAAACTTAAGTAAGGTCCATCGTGGATTATCGATTACAAGACAGGTTCCTCTGAATAGACTAAAATACCGCCAAATTTTTTAAGTTTCAAGAACATAACTACTACTACCTTAGTTTTCAAAAATACATTTTAAATAATAGGGTATCTAATCCTAGTTTATTAATAAAATTTCTAAGCTTTAATTTTTTTATTTAAAATTATCATAAATTTAAAATTTCACCTAACAAATTTATTTTTATTTAATAAATAATCAATTTAACTCAAACTAAAAAAATTTATTTGTATTATTCGTATAACCGCGGCTGCTGGCACAAATTTAGCCAATACTCTTCAATATTACTATCTCTAAGTTTCCTTAATTAATAATATTAATTACTGCGATTAATAAAAAAATTATTTACTATTAAAATAAATAAAAATTCTCACAAAAATTTACATATAAATTAAACTGATAATAAACTTAAAAGCCAAAATAAAACTTTATAAACTAAAATAAAAATAAAAATTAATTATTAATTATATAAATTATTTATTAATTATTAAATTAATATATATATATACATAAATTTATATATATATAAATTATGTATATATATATAGAAATTTATCTATATATATATA